AATAAGGAGCCTGAGGAAAGGACTATTTTGATAGAATAGAAAACGTAAAAATTTTACCCTTATTATGATTGATAGAATTAAACTAACCCTTTTAATATCAAAAATTAAAGTACATCATATACTTAATCATAAAAAGATAAGCTAATGAAGCTAACGGGTTCATACCCCTTAAATATAGGTTAAATCCTATTCTTTTTAATAATAAAATTCTATAAAATCTTATTTACCACCTCCATAATTGTAGGAACAACCATTACCATATCCTCAAATAATTGATTAAGAATATGAATAGGCCTAGAAATTAATCTTCTATCAATTATTCCACTAATAAGAAGGCAAAAAAATGCGTATGAATCAGAAGCCGCCCTAAAATATTTCATTACGCAAGCCTTAGCATCAACCATCTTTATATTCTCAATTTTAATAACCCTATCAAATTTGAATATTATCCAATCAGAAGTAATACTAAAAATCAATCCCCTAATTCTAAATTCAGCAATCTTAATAAAAATGGGAGCCGCCCCCTTCCATTTCTGACTGCCTGAAGTAATTCAAGGTCTATCTTGAATAAACTCATTTATTATATTAACCTGACAAAAAATTGCGCCAATAACTATTTTAATAAATTCAATTAAGCCAATAACCATAATATTTATAGTAATTATTGCTTCCATATTGGTAAGAGGATTCATAGGGATTAACCAAACAAGACTACGAAAAATCATAGCTTACTCTTCAATCAACCATATTGGATGAATAATAGGCTCAATAATTTCAAACCAAACAATTTGAATCATTTACCTTATTATTTATACAATAATCCTATTGGTCCTAGTAATAACATTCAATAAATTAAACCTATACCAGATATCAAGATTAATTAACGCAATAAGTCAATCTAAACAAATAAAATTATTATTCCTAATAAATTTTTTATCCCTAGGAGGATTGCCCCCTTTCATTGGCTTTCTTCCAAAATGATTAACCATCAATTTCATAATAAAAGAAATATTAACAATATTAACCTTATTAATAATCATTTCAACCTTACTAACTCTATTTTTTTATATACGAATTACCTTTTCAGCAATTATTATAACAACCTCTGAAATAACTACAAAAATTGTAAAACCAAAAAATTTATATTTAATCATTACATTAAACTTTTTAACAATCTCTAGTCTAATTCTCAGAACTATAATCCTAAATTTCATTTAAGGATTTAAGTTAAATTAAACTAAAAGCCTTCAAAGCTTTAAATAAAGATTATCTTTAAGCCTTAAAGAAAATCTCACCTTTAAACTTGCAATTTAAAATCATCATTGAATATAAGACCTAGAAAGAGAACTATTCATTCATAAATAAATTTACAATTTATCGCCTAAAATTCAGCCACCTTACTGAATAAATGATTATTTTCTACAAACCATAAAGATATTGGAACCTTATACTTCATTTTCGGTGCATGAGCAGGAATAGTAGGAACCTCTCTCAGAATCCTAATTCGTACAGAGCTCGGTAACCCTGGCTCACTAATTGGAGACGACCAAACCTTTAATGTTATTGTAACAGCCCATGCTTTTATTATAATTTTCTTTATAGTTATACCAATTGTAATCGGAGGGTTTGGAAACTGACTAGTCCCATTAATACTAGGAGCTCCAGATATAGCATTCCCTCGAATAAACAACATAAGATTTTGACTTCTTCCTCCTTCATTATCTCTCCTTCTATTAAGAAGAATAGTAGAAAGAGGTGCAGGAACAGGTTGAACTGTATATCCTCCACTTTCAAGTAATATTGCTCATGGAGGAGCATCTGTTGATTTAGCTATTTTTAGTCTCCACTTGGCAGGTATTTCCTCAATCCTAGGCGCAGTAAACTTTATTACCACCGCCATTAACATACGAACAACAGGAATAACACCAGAACGTATACCGTTATTTGTTTGATCAGTAGCAATTACTGCCCTCCTCCTTCTTTTATCTTTACCTGTTCTAGCAGGAGCTATTACTATACTACTAACAGACCGTAATATCAATACATCATTCTTTGACCCAGCAGGAGGAGGAGACCCTATTCTTTATCAACATCTATTTTGATTTTTCGGACATCCAGAAGTATATATTCTAATTTTACCAGGATTTGGTATTATTTCTCATGTAATCAGCCAAGAAAGAGGAAAAAAAGAAACATTTGGATCTCTTGGAATAATCTATGCTATAATGGCAATTGGCCTTTTAGGTTTTGTTGTATGAGCACATCACATATTCACAGTAGGTATAGATGTAGATACACGAGCTTATTTTACATCAGCCACAATAATTATTGCTGTCCCAACTGGAATTAAAATTTTTAGGTGATTAGCTACTCTTCATGGAGCACAATTCTCCTTCAATCCACCATTGTTATGAGCTCTGGGATTTGTTTTCCTTTTCACAGTTGGAGGATTAACAGGAGTAGTCCTTGCTAACTCGTCAATTGATATCATCTTGCACGACACATATTATGTGGTTGCACACTTTCACTACGTGTTATCAATAGGAGCCGTATTTGCCATTATAGCAGGATTTATTCAATGATACCCTTTATTCACCGGACTAACATTAAACAATAAGATACTAAAAATCCAATTTTTTACCATATTTATTGGGGTAAACCTAACCTTTTTTCCCCAACATTTCCTAGGATTAAGAGGCATACCTCGACGGTATTCTGATTATCCTGACGCTTATACCTCATGAAATGTAGTATCATCAATAGGATCATTAATCTCAACACTAAGTGTAATATTTTTTATTTTTATTATGTGAGAAAGACTAATTATATCACGGCAAACATTATGTCCTCTAAATATCAATTCTTCAATTGAATGATTCCATCAAACTCCACCTTCAGAACATACATATTCAGAATTACCAATTATTAATACCTTCTAATATGGCAGATTAGTGCAGAGGATTTAAGATCCTAACATAAAGTTGAACTTTTTTTAGAAATAGCAACCTGATCAACAAACTTAACACAAGATAGAAGATCACCTTTAATAGAACAATTAACTTTCTTCCATGATCATACTCTGCTTATTTTAACAGCCATCACCATAATAGTTGGATATCTTATAACAAGACTATTTAATAACAAATTAAATTATCGATTCCTACTAGAAGGACAAACAATTGAAATCATTTGAACAATTCTTCCAGCCCTTACCTTAATCCTTATTGCTTTACCATCCTTACGATTGGTTTACCTACTTGATGAATTAGAAAATCCTTCATTATCCATTAAAACAATTGGTCACCAATGATACTGATCATATGAATATTCAGATTTCAAAAATATCGAATTTGACTCATACATAATTGCATCCAGACTACTAGAATCACATCAATATCGTTTATTAGATGTAGACAACCGAACAATTATCCCCTTTAAATCTATAATCCGAATAATAGTAACAGCAGCAGATGTAATCCATTCATGAACAATCCCATCATTAGGAGTAAAAATTGATGCAACCCCAGGACGATTAAACCAAACAAGATTATTCTCAAATCGAACAGGACTAATGTTTGGACAATGTTCAGAAATCTGTGGGGCAAATCATAGATTTATACCAATTGTATTAGAAAGAATCTCACCAAAAACATTTATTAAATGAATTAACTCATTAGATTCATTAGATGACTGAAAGCAAGTAATGGTCTCTTAAACCAAATAATAGTAAATTAGCAACTACTTCTAATGGAAAACTTAGTTAAAAATATAACATTAGCTTGTCAAGCTAAAATTATTATAAAAATAGTTTTCTATTCCACAAATAGCCCCTATAAATTGACTAACCTTATTTATTACATTTTCATTTATCTTCCTTATAACAAATTCATTAAACTTTTTCTCATTAATATACATTACAATTAAAAAAAAAACAGAAAAATCAAAAAATATAACAAATTGAAAATGATAACAAATCTATTTTCATCATTTGATCCAAGAACAAACATTTGATCATTAAATTGAATCAGAACAACAATAATCCTAATTATAATTCCATCAAGATTTTGACTAATCCCATCACGATACTATATCTTATGAAGAAAAATCTTAACAACCCTACACAAAGAATTTAAAATTCTATTAGGACCTAAAAGGCCAGGAAGATCTCTAATTTTCCTTTCCCTATTTTCAATAATCATCTTTAATAATTTCATAGGACTATTTCCTTATATCTTTACATCAACAAGACATCTAGTATTTACATTAACATTAGCCTTACCACTTTGATTAAGATTTATAATTTACGGTTGAATTAACAATACAATTCACATACTAGCTCACTTAGTACCCCAAGGTACACCTCCAGCTCTCATACCCTTTATAGTCTGCATCGAAACAATTAGAAACATTATTCGTCCAGGAACCTTAGCAGTACGATTAGCAGCCAACTTAATTGCTGGTCACTTATTACTTACACTTCTAGGAAACACAGGAAATATAATAGCAATATACTTATTAAGACTTTTAATATTCACACAATTAATATTAATCATTCTTGAATCAGCAGTAGCAATTATTCAATCATATGTATTTGCTGTATTAAGAACTCTTTATTCAAGAGAAGTAATCTAATGTCTATACAAAAAAACCACCCCTTCCACTTAGTAGAAGTAAGACCTTGACCTATCTTAGGAGCTATAAGAGCAATAATCACAATAATAGGATTGATCAAATGATTCCATACATTTTCATCTAACCTTTTATACCTAGGAATAATTTCAACTTCAATAATTATATATCAATGATGACGAGACATTACACGAGAAAGAACCTTTCAAGGCCACCACACCTATATTGTAACTATAGGACTACGATGAGGGATAATCCTATTTATTACATCAGAAGTATTCTTTTTTATTTCTTTCTTTTGAAGATTTTTCCACTCAAGATTGTCCCCATCAATTGAACTAGGAATAAACTGACCTCCTAAAGGAATTAGTCCATTTAATCCCCTCCAAATCCCCTTATTAAATACTTTAATTTTGCTTTCATCAGGATTAACAGTAACTTGAGCACATCATAGTCTTATAGAAAATAATTTCAAACAAGCCATTCAAGGCCTAGTTACAACAGTAATTCTAGGAGTGTACTTTTCTGTTCTTCAAGGATTTGAATATATAGAAGCACCCTTTACCATTTCAGATGCTGCTTATGGATCATCATTTTTTATAGCAACAGGATTTCATGGGCTTCATGTACTAATTGGATCAACATTTTTATTAATTTGTTTAACACGAACTAAAAAAAATCATTTTTCACAAATCCATCATTTCGGATTTGAAGCAGCAGCATGATACTGGCACTTTGTAGACGTAGTATGATTATTCCTTTACATTTCTATATACTGATGAAGTAGTTAATTTATATAGTATAAAAATTATTTTTGACTTCCAATCAAAAGATCTAATAAAATTTAGTATAAATATTGACCCTAATAATTCAAGGTATAATTATCCTCATTTTAAGACTATTAATAATATCAATATCATCAATCCTTTCAAAAAAAACTTTTCAAGACCGAGAAAAAAGATCCCCATTTGAATGTGGATTTGATCCCAAAACAAGAGCACGTCTACCCTTTTCTCTTCAATTCTTCCTAATCGCAGTGATCTTCCTAGTATTTGATGTAGAAATCACCTTATTAATTCCTTTAATTACAATTATAAAAACTATAAATACAAGAAACATTTTAATTCTAAGAACATTATTCATTATAATCTTAATTATTGGAACGTACCATGAATGAAATCAAGGTGCCCTTAACTGAGCAAATTAGGATAATAGTTAAATTTAACATTTAGTTTGCACCTAAAAAATATTGATCAATCATTTTATCTTAAATAAGAAACAAATAATTGTATTTAGTTTCGACCTAAAATTTAGATGAATCAATCCTTATTTAATAATTAATTGAAACCAAAAAGAGGTATATCACTGTTAATGATATCATTAGGAAAATCCTCAATTAAAGAGATAAATAAAGAAAAAGCTTCTAACTTATTTCTATAGCAGTGAAACCCTGTTATTATCTCTATTAATGTAGTTTAAAAAAAAAACCTTGTTTTTTCAAAACAAAAATAGATAATAATCTTATTAATATTCAAAGACCAAAATCACCTTTGCAGCTTCAATGCAATGCTCTAAAATTAAGCTATTAGAATAAAATATAAATATTAAAAACAAAATAACTACTAAAACCATTAAAAGCAAAAACAATTTAAAATTATTATAATGAAAAAACAATAAAAAAGAAGAATTAGACTTCAAAACACTAAATAAATAATTACTACCAAAATATTCAGATCATCCCTGGTCAACAACCTTATAAACCTCCCCTCCCCTCATTAAAGGATAATAAATTAAACCATGAGTAGAAATAAAAGGTATATTTCACATCAAACCAAAAAAATAAGAACTATTTAAAAACTTTAAAGAAGAAGGAAAACGACTCAAATTAAACTTTGCTATTTCATAACCAATAAATCCCCCTAATAAAGTAACTAAAAAAGCTATAAATTTAAAAACAAAAGGTAAACAAATAAAATAAGGTGTAGGAAACAAAACTCATATTAAAAAAGACCCAGAAAAAATAACTAAAAAAATTAATCCAGATATTCCTTTTAATATCAAATAACCTTCATCATTAACAGAAGAAAAAGATAAAAAATTACAATTCCCAACCATTGAATAATAAATCAAACGAAAAGTATAACTAACAGTCAACCCTGTAGAAATGAAAAAAAGAAAATAAATAAATAAATTCAAATAATCTATAGAAATAACCTCCAATAAAAGATCCTTAGAATAAAATCCAGAAAGAAAAGGAATACCACAAAGAGCCAAATTGCAAATATTAAAAAAACAACAAGTAAGAGGTATATTAATAACAATTCTACCTAAATAACGGATATCCTGACAATCCAACAAATTATGAATAAAATTTCCAGAACACATAAAAAGTAAAGCCTTAAAAAGAGCATGAGTCAACAAATGGAAAAAAGCCAACTTATAACTTCCTAAAGACAAAATCCCAAGTATTAAACCAAGCTGAGACAACGTAGATAAAGCAATAATTTTTTTCAAATCATGCTCAAAATTAGCCCCTAAACCAGCTATAAACATTGTTAAACTGGAAAAAAACAACAAAAAATAAAACAACCATTCACTAAAACACGAATTAAAACGAATAATTAAATAAACTCCTGCAGTAACCAAAGTAGATGAATGAACCAATGAAGAAACAGGTGTAGGAGCTGCTATAGCAGCAGGAAGCCAAGAAGAAAAAGGAATTTGAGCTCTTTTCGTTATACCTGCTAAAACAACTAATCAAGAAACAATAGATATTACATAATCCTCCTTTAAAACATCCAATCAATAAATAAAATTTCAACCACCATAATTAACCATCCAACCAATTCTAATTAATAAAGCAACATCACCAATTCGGTTAGTTAAAGCAGTAAGCATTCCAGCATTAAAAGACTTCAAATTTTGATAATAAACAACCAAGCAATAAGAAACCAACCCTAAACCATCCCAACCTAATAAAATTCTAATTAAATTAGGACTAATAATTAACAAAATTATACAAAAAACAAATAAACATACAAGAACAATAAATCGATCAAATCTTAAATCACCATGCATATATTCATTTCTATAATAAACAACCATTGAAGAAATAAAAAAAACCACACTCATAAATATAAGAGATATTCAATCAAACAAAATAACCATTTCGACAGAACAAGATTGAATCGAAAAAAAATTAACTTCCAAAATTAAAGTATAACCTCAAGACAAAAATAAAAAACCAAAAATCAAAGAAAGAAAAGATCTAAAAATAAAAAAAAAAAAATAAACAAAACAAATAGAAAAAATATTACACTTAAAATAAGCAACAAGCTATTAAAAAAACTTAGTGAAAAAAAAAAAAACCCTATTTATATATATTTATAAGCAATTGGGATACAATTGTTAAATAATTTCATATCAATTAATATTTTATTTATTTTATATAATTAAATATATTATATTCTAAGTGAAACCACGACAAAAGCACCACAAGCTTTAATTTTACCTAAACTATTAGAATAATTTCAAAATAAAAAAAAATCACCCTTTAAAACCAATAAATTCAACGGTAACCAATGTATAAACAACAACAAATATTCACGTAAATACCCTGAATAAAATCTATAAATACCTCTATATATCTTCCCATGTTGGGTGTAAGAATATAAATACAAAGAATAAGCAGCTCTAAAAAAAGAAACCAATATAAGAAGCCCAACTGTTAATAATCCCCATCTTATAATTCTTCCAATTAAAATTACTTCTCCTACCAAATTTAAAGAAGGTGGAGCAGCCATATTACAAGAACAAAATAAGAACCATCACAAAGATATTGAAGGAATAATATTAATTATTCCCTTAATTAAAAACAATCTCCGACTCCCTATACGTTCATAAATAATATTTGCTAAGCAAAACAATCCCGAAGAACATAATCCATGAGCAATTATTATAATTAAAGAACCAGAAAACCCTCAATATGTATAAGTTAATAAACCAGAAATTACCAATCCTATATGACTTACAGAAGAATAAGCAATTAAAGATTTTACATCTCTTTGACGCAAACAAATAAATGAAACTAAAACCCCTCCAATTAAACTAATAGAAATAATTCTTCATCTAATATATTTTCCAACGAAAGGAAACAATACTAAAAACCGTATTATTCCATAACCTCCTAGCTTTAATATAACACCAGCCAAAATTATTGAACCTGAAACTGGGGCTTCAACATGTGCCTTAGGAAGCCACAAATGGACAAAAAACATAGGAGCTTTAACTAAAAACACTATATTAATACAAAAAAATATTAATAATGAACAAAAATCCCCCCTTAGGAAAAAAAAATCCAAACTCCCAATAATCAAATAATAATAAAAAATAGAAATTATTATAGGTAAAGAAGCAAATAAAGTATAAAATATTAAATAAAAACCAGCTTGAATACGCTCAGGTTGAGCCCCTCATCCTACAATTAATATTAATGTAGGAACCAACCTAATTTCAAAAAATAAATAAAAAACAAATATATTTATTGACCCAAAAACAAAAATTAATGACAACAATAAAAATAAAACTCTTAATAAAAAAAGTTTACAATAATGATTTAATTTAAATAAAGACTCACTAGCCATAACCATTAACGAACAAATTCAAAATCTTAACAAAATTAAAGAATAAGAAAGTAAATCTAAACCAAAATAATAAGAAAGAGCTAAAAACTCATAATTAAAAGAAATTATGAAAATAAAAATAAAAGAAGAAAAAAAAAATAAAATTTGAATTAATCAAAAATAATTGAAAATTACAAGAGGAATCATAAAACCAATAAAAAAAACTAATTTTATCATAATATTCTAAAAACCCCTACTTGATCTCTTCCATGAGTACGAACTATTAAAACTAAAATAGCCAATCCTAAAGCTCCTTCACCAACTCTTAAAGACACAAAAATTATTCTAAAATAACATTCCAAACCATAAAAAAGTAAAAAATAAATTAAAAAAGAAAAAAGAGAAAGAATAACAAATTCCAATCTTAACAACATTAGAAGTAAATGTTTACGTTTTAAACAAAAGGAAATAAGACCAGAAAAAAACATACAAAAAAAAATAAAAAATAAAAAAAATTGCAATGTTTTAATAGTTTATTAAAAATATTGGTCTTGTAAACCAAAGATAAAAATCATCTTTTAAAACTTCAGAGAAGAGAAACCCCTTCAATAATCTCCAAAATTATTATTTTACATAAACTATCCTCTGAATAACTATAAGAATATTAATATCTTTATCACTAACATTAAGAACAATCTTTATTATATTAAATCATCCTTTATCTATAGGATTAACCTTACTTATACAAACCTTATTTATAACAGTAATTTCAGGTTATATTAACTTATCATTTTGATTCTCTTATATTATATTTATAATCATGATTGGGGGAATATTAGTATTATTTATTTATATAACAAGAATCGCTTCAAATGAAAAATTTAAATTTTCTATAACAATTACTACTCTAAGAATTTTAACAACTCTAGCTTCAACAACAAATTGGCTAGAAAAATTTTTTCCTACAATAAAAATTAATAATATTGATTCAATAACTACTCTAACTACTAGAAAACTATCAATATCTATAACAAAATACTTTATAAATTTAAGAATTCCATTAATATTAATAGTAATTATTTTCTTACTCATTACCTTAATTGCTGTAGTAAAAATCACCAACGTAAATTATGGTGCTCTACGACAAAAATTTTAATGAAAAAACAAATTAAACATATATCTCCAATTATAAAAATCGTTAATAATTCCTTAATTGATCTACCTTCCCCCTCTAACATTAGAGCATGGTGAAATTTTGGTTCCTTATTAGGTTTGTGTTTAATAATCCAAATTATCACAGGACTATTCTTAGCCATGCATTACACAGCAAATGTTGAACTTGCATTCAATAGAGTTATTCACATCTGCCGCGATGTAAATTATGGTTGACTAATCCGAAACCTACATGCTAATGGAGCCTCTTTTTTTTTTGTATGTCTTTATATACATGTTGGCCGAGGTATATACTATGGGTCTTACACCCTTGAATTAACTTGAACCGTGGGAGTAATTATTTTGTTTGTAACTATAGCAACAGCATTCCTAGGTTATGTTCTTCCTTGAGGACAAATATCATTCTGAGGAGCTACAGTAATTACAAACTTATTATCAGCAATTCCATATTTAGGAAAAAGAATTGTTCAGTGAATTTGAGGAGGATTTGCAGTAGACAACGCAACATTAACACGATTTTTTGCAATTCATTTCCTCTTACCTTTCCTAATTGCTGCTTTAGTAATAATTCACCTACTATTTCTTCACCAGACAGGATCAAATAATCCTTTAGGTACTAACAGAAACATTGATAAAATCCCCTTTCATCCTTATTACTCAACCAAAGACCTAGTAGGATATATTATTATATTATTTGTCCTAATCATATTATCACTTTACAATCCATATATATTAGGAGATCCAGACAACTTTATTCCTGCAAATCCTCTTGTTACACCAATCCACATTCAACCAGAATGATATTTTCTATTTGCCTATGCCATTTTACGATCAATCCCTAATAAATTAGGGGGAGTAATTGCTCTTGTTATATCAATTGCTATTTTACTAATTTTACCTTTTCTAAACAAAAAACTAATAAAAAGAACAAAATTTTATCCAATAAACAAATTACTATTCTGAACAATAGTAAGAATTATCTTAATATTAACATGAATTGGGGCACGACCAGTAGAAGACCCTTATATTCTTACAGGACAATTATTAACAACATTTTATTTCATCTATTATCCAATCAACCAATTAACTTATAAAACATGAGATTCTATAATTTTTAACTAGTTAATGAACTTGAAAAAGTATATGTTTTGAAAACATAACATAGAAGTAAAATCTTCTATTAACTTATACTAAATTTTATTAATTAAATAATGATACAAAAACTAAAAAGTTTTATACCAAAGTAAAACAAAATAAAATTTAAAGAAACAGGTAAATAAGATTTTCAAGCTAAATATATAAGCTTATCATATCGATAACGAGGTAAAGTTCCACGAACCCACAGTCAAAAAAATGACAAAAAAACCAATTGCAAAAAAAAATAAAAACTATGATAGTTTGACCCTATAAATAAAATAACAGAAAATATTCTCATAAATAAAATATTAGAATATTCAGCCAAAAAAATTAAAGCAAATCCTCCTCTTCTATATTCAACATTAAACCCAGAAACCAATTCAGATTCTCCTTCTGCAAAATCAAAAGGAGTACGATTTGTTTCTGCTAATCTAGAAACAATTCATATTAAACATAAAGGAAAACACAAAAATAAGAATCAAATATTAACTTGGTATTTATAAAAGTCTCTAATTATTAAACCCGAAACCAAAAACAGAAAAGATAATAAAATTAATACTAACCTTACTTCATAAGAAATAGTTTGAGCAACAGACCGTAAACCACCTAACAAAGAATAATTACTATTAGACGACCAACCAGCAATTATAATGGCATAAACTCCTAATCTAGAAACACATATAAAAAACAAAACACCAAAATTAAATCTTATAAAATAACAAAAAAAAGGTATACATATCCACATTAACAAAGCCAAAAACAAATTTACAACAGGAGAAAAATAATATAATAAATAATTTCTTATTAAAGGAGAAATTTGCTCTTTAGTAAATAATTTAATTGCATCACCAAAAGGCTGTAAAATTCCTAAAAAACCAACCTTATTAGGACCTTTACGAATTTGAATATAACCTAAAACCTTACGTTCAAGTAAAGTTAAAAAAGCGACTCCAATAAAAACCCCAATCAATAAGAAAACTATACTAAAAAATATTAGTAAAATGTCAAAACCAAACAAGTGTTATTTGTAAAAATTTACATTTAAAGATTCTAAATCAATTACACTAATCTGCCAAAATAACAATGTTAATCAAATAAAATTTTTTAAATAAATAAACGGTCCTCTCGTACTAGAATATTTAATCTTTTTAAAGATAGAAACTAACCTGGCTCACGCCGGTCTAAACTCAGATCATGTAAAATTTTAAAAGTCGAACAGACTTAATTTTCAAGCTTCTACACCCAAAATAAACTTTAATCCAACATCGAGGTCGCAATCTTCCTATTTAATAAGAACTTTAATAGAAAATTACGCTGTTATCCCTAAGGTAATTTATTCTATTAATCAAACAAATAAGATCAAAAATTCACAAAAAAGTGTTAAAAACAAAGAAAAGTTAATTAAATTTTCCAATCACCCCAACCAAATACTTAATAAATTTAGAAATAAAAATACCAAAATTAAATAAATTTATATAAATATAAAACTCTATAGGGTCTTCTCGTCTTTTAAAAAAATTTAAGCCTTTTAACTTAAAAGTAAAATTCAAAAAAAACTTTTAGAGAGACAGTAACTTTCTCGTCCAACCATTCATTCCAGCTTCTAATCAAGAAACTAATTATTATGCTACCTTCGCACAGTCAAAATACTGCGGCTCTTCAATAAATCAGTGAGCAGGTTAAACCTTATATAAAATCAATAAAGCCATGTTTTTATTAAACAGGCGAAAAATATATTTGCCGAATTCCTTTCCAAAACCTACAATAAAAAAAAAAAAAAACAAAAAGTTTTACTAATTCTACCATTATAAATTAAATAAAAAAATTAAATTTAAATCTTGAATAAAAAACTTAAATACAAAGAAAATATTAAACTAAATAGACAAAATATAACATAATTAAAATGATGAAAATTTCTAATCCTACAACTCAATTAAAATCTCCAAATTTATAAAACCTTTAAAAGCTAATCCCTTTAAATCTTAAACATATAAAAAGAACAAAAAATATTATTATTAACCCTTTATACACGCGAATTAAATTCATTTCTACAAGAACCAGATATATTTATAACCGAATAACATTTAATTTCCAACAACATATTTTAAACAATTATGAAACATTGAAATAAATATATAATTAACTCCTATAAATTCGGGAAAAATTAATAAAAAATTTTATATTAATAAACCCTGATACAAAAGGTACACTAAATTAGAATTTCTTATATTAATTTTTAAACGTTCCATAACTGTAATAATTATCTATAATAAAAAAAATTTTTTCAATAAAATTAATAAAATAAACAATATTTTGAACAATAATACAAAAAAAAATAAATCTTTAAATTCAAATTAAAATGAATTTCACAATTAACTTCTTAGTGTAAGTAAGATGCTTTATATCAAGCTCTAATTTGTCTATCCAGATACACTTTCCAGTACATCTACTTTGTTACGACTTATCTCATATTATTAATGAGAGCGACGGGCGATATGTACATGTCTTGAAAAATCTATCAAAAAAAATATTTATAAAAATTTACCTTTAAATCCACCTTAAATCTCCTATTACAAAGAAACATCCATAATAAATAAATTTATTGTAACCCATTTCCACTTTACTATAAACTGCACCTTGACCTGACCTCAATTCTAATATAAACCAAGAAAATTAAAATCCTATTAAAATTTTCAAAAACGGCGATATACAAGCTATTTAAATAAAGTAAATTAAATCGTGGATTATCAATTACAAAACAGGTTCCTCTAAATAAACAAAACACCGCCAAAATCTTTTATTTTCAAGAAATAACTTTTACTAACAAGAAACCATATTTACACTTACAATAATAGGGTATCTAATCCTAGTTTCGTGATAAATTTAGAAACATCAATCTTAAAAATTATAATATCATATAAAATTTCACCTTCAATATAAAAACTTAATTTTCCTTAAATAATATTAATTCCTTCCTAATAAAATTGAACCGCATAATTTGTATAACCGCGACTGCTGGCACAAATTTTGTCTATACTAAAATTAATTACTCAATCAAGATCTATCCAATAAAAAATTATATCTACTGCTATATAATCATCAAGAAAAACTACATATAAAATAATAATAAATTCAATATTCAAGCCAAAATAAAACTTTTCTCAATAATTGTAAAAAATAAACATAATATAGAACAAGTACAACCCAAACCTCTTGTATCAAGGCCGCCCTAACCTAACACAAGCAAAAGTTAAACTTTTCTCAATAATTGTAAAAAAAATAAACATAATATAGAACAAGTGCAACCCCAACCTCTTGTATCAAGGCCGCCCTAACCTAACACAAGCAAAAATTAAATATAATATATTTAATTATATAAAATAAATAAAATATTAATTGATATGAAATTATTTAACAATTGTATCCCAATTGCTTATAAATATATATAAATAGGGTTTTTTTTTTTTTTTTTTTTTTTTTATTTATATATATATAAAATTATATTTATTTATATTATTATATTTTATAATAATCCTAATACAAGTAGTAATAAGTTTATTAAATTTTAATTAATCTTCTCTAAAAAAACCCTAATAGGTAGCTACTCCTTTTCGAAATTAATGCATAATAATAATCGCTGATTGATAAATAAATATACCCTTTTGGTTAATAATTTATATATAATTATATAAAATATATTATTATTATATAATAGATAATTATTTGTTAGTTTACAATATCTTAATGTATTAAAATAATTAATTATAATAAAATAAATAATTATTGATTATATAATAATTAAATATTTATTGAACCCCACAAAATTTTCTGAAAATTTTGAAAATATCTCATAACGAAATTATCTATGAGCCCAAAAATCCAAAAATTAAAAATTTTTTTTTTGATAAAAAAAACCTCCCCCCCCCCCCTCTATTGATTGTAGCTAACTACAATGATTTTATGTTTATATTCTAATGTATTTTATATGAACAAA